AATTAATAATATATTTTCGTGGTACAAGAGGGGTTTATTTCCTATTTAATAAGATCTTTGTTCTTTAGAAAAATTCTGTACCCTAATACAAAATTTCTAATAAATAGAAAAAGTGGTTTTATGCCAAAATAAGAAGAAAGGGAGAATTAGTAGTAGTAATAAGTATTTAGAAAGAAAGGTAAGTAACCTAATATATAAAGAGAATGGGGATTTGAGCATATGTAGTTAGTCGCAGCCGCGCAGGGATATATTACTTATGGGGGGTATGTTATATAGTATATAAGTAGGTACACGTAGAGAATGAATATGATGGTTGGAAAAGAAGAATTGAAAGAAAAGAGAGAATGTTTACCTTTAAGGGCTTATATCCAAGACGAGAGACGCTGGAATGATTGATGTAGGTATAGGGACATATAACTAGTAATATACAATAGAGGTAGGTATTTATCTTATGTAAGGTATGGAATATATAAGGACAAGATAGACTTATGAGTAAAAAGTAATCGTTGAGAGAATAGTCATAATAAGTGATTTGAGAAGTAGAGAGGACATATGGTGAGTTTAGCCATGGCTCCTTAATTAAAACCGCCCAGATAAAGCTAAATAGGAGGGGGAGATAAAGGGAATCGGTATATAAGTATTTAGGTGTATGTGAGGTTACATAGTAGATAAGAGATAGAAGTAGTTATAGGTATAGAAGCATTAATATTTCAATAAATATTTAAAGGGGGGACCCAGGTATTCAGGCAATTAGGTCAAGGGCATATAGGAAGGCGGGGGGGGGCTCAAACTTTCTGTTCCATTAATTATCTTCTTAAAATAAAGTTTGATTCTTTCTTTTTGATTTAGATTTTGAATTTTATTATATGTATGGTTTTCCTAAATTTTCTAAATGACCTTTTTTCAGTATATAACTTTGGTTTTTATTGGGAGATAAAACCAGGATTTTAATTTATAACTGACAAAAATTGTGCCAGCCGTCGCGGTTATACAATTAGTTAAATTAAATCTTTTTGGTTAAATATTTACTTTATTATTTTATAATTAAAATTTATATTTTTAGGTGAAATTTTTTTATAATAATTATTTATTGGTTGAGGAATAAATATGTGAAAATCATTAAAAAACTAGGATTAGATACCCTATTATATTGATAGTAAATTAACCTTAATATTAATAGTTATGATCTTTAAATTAGAAGAATTTGGCGGTTATTTAATCTTTCTAGAGGAACCTGTTCTGTAATTGATAATCCACGATTGATTTCACTTTAATTTTGCTTATATATCGCTGTCATTGAATGTTTTAAAAGAATAATTTTCTTTAATTTTTATGAATCTAATGTTAGGTCAAGATGTAGCTGTATTAAAGAAGAAATGGGTTACAATAATTTTATTTATAGAGAAGTATTTGAAATTTTACTTTGAAATTGGATTTAGGTGTAATTTTTACAAAATAGTAATTTTGATTTTAGTTCTAAATAATGTACACATCGCCCGTCACTCCCATTATGAGTTGGGATAAGTCGTAACAAAGTAGGCCTACCGGAAGGTGGGCCTGGTCAGTTCAAGTTGTATTCATTTAGTGAACTTATTATTTACATTAATAAATTTGTTGTGCAATTCAACACTTCTTGATCAGTTTAATATTATTATAATTATTCGTATTTGTTTTTAATAAAATTATTTTTACTCTAAGTATTTATAGAAAAGATATTTTTTAATTTTTTAACTGTGAAGTTTATTTTATTTTGTCAATAAAGTATTTTTTGTTTAAAGTACCTTTTGCATCAGGGTTTATTAAAATAAATAAATTATTTTTTTTTCTCGAAGTCTTAAGATTTAATAATATATGTTTTTCCTTGTTTCAAAATGGTTTATAATATATTTTTAGAGGTTATATGCTTTTCATTTAAGATAATATCTAGTTTTTTAATAAATGAATTTAATTCAGGATTATTTAAGCTTTATTTTAATTTTATTATTAAAAGTTATTTATTCTAATATTTCTGGGGATAATCTCAGATTTATTTTTAAAAGATTTATTTTTAAGATTATTTTTAGGATCAAAAATTTCCATTTTTATTTTGTTATAATAATTTTTCTTTAATTGAGATTTTTTCTTCTTTAATTTTTTATTGAAATTTTTTAGAAACTTTGTTTTTTATTAATAATGATAAAATTAGTAATTTTGTAAATTTAGTAATTGGAACTCGGCAATTATTATTTTCACCTGTTTAACAAAAACATGGTCTTTTGTATTTTTTATAAGATCGGGCCTGCCCATTGATTGATATTAAAAGGCTGCGGTATTTTAACTGTACGAAGGTAGCATAATCATTTGTCTTTTAATTGAAGGCTCGTATGAATGGTTTGATGAAATATAGACTTTCTTTTATTAATTAAATTGAATTTAATTTTTTAGTTAAAAAGCTTAAATTTTTTTATAGGACGAGAAGACCCTATAGAAGTTTACTGTTTATCTAATTTTTAATTTTTTGTTTATAAAATTATCTTTTATTATATATAGTTTTGTTGGGGTGACATTAAAATTTATATAACTTTTAATTTTTATTTCATTAATTTATGTTTTTTTGATCCAGAATTTTTGATTAAAAGATTAACTTACCTTAGGGATAACAGCGTAATTTTTTTGGAGAGTTCTTATCGATAAAAAAGTTTGCGACCTCGATGTTGAATTAAGATTAGAAGTGGGCGTAAAATTTCATTTTTCTTGGTCTGTTCGACCATTAAATTCTTACATGATTTGAGTTCAGACCGGTGTGAGCCAGGTCGGTTTCTATCCTTATTTTTTGTAAGTTAGTACGAAAGGACCATTTACAATAATTAAATTATTAATTTTGATTAAAATTAACTATCTTGGCAGATTAGTGCTATAAATTTAGAATTTATATATGTAATATATTTTACAGGTAGTAATTAGATTTATTATTTTTATTTTTCTTTTAATTATAATTTTGTTGTCTGTTGCTTTTGTAACTCTTTTGGAACGTAAGATCTTAGGTTATATTCAGATTCGCAGGGGACCAAATAAGGTAGGTTTCATAGGCTTATTACAACCATTTAGAGATGGTTTAAAATTATTTTTTAGGGAACAAACTTACCTTTATATGTCAAATTTTATTATCTATTATTTTTCTCCAGTTTTTATATTAATACTTTCATTTTGTTTGTGAATATTATTTCCTTTTTTAATTAACGTTTATACTTTTAACTTGGGGTTTCTATTTTTTTTATGTTGTACTAGCTTAGGGGTTTATGGAGTTTTAATATGTGGTTGGTCTTCAAATTCTAATTATTCATTATTAGGCTCTTTACGTTCTATAGCTCAAACTATTTCTTATGAGGTGAGAATATCTATAATTTTGTTGTGTTTAATTATTATAGTTTTTGATTTTGATTTTTTATCTTTCATATATTTTCAGCAGTATATTTGATTTTTATTTTTTTCTTTCCCATTATTTTTCTGTTGAGTGGCCTCTTTTTTAGCTGAAGTTAATCGTTCTCCATTTGATTTTGCTGAAGGGGAGTCAGAATTAGTTTCTGGATTTAATGTTGAATATAGAAGAGGGGGTTTTGCTTTTATTTTTTTATCGGAATATATAAATATTATTTTTATAAGAATATTAACAGTTATTTTTTTCTTAGGATGTAATTTATTTTCTTTTACTTTTTTTTTAAAAATAGTATCTCTTATTTGTTTAGTTATTTGAGTTCGGGGTACTTTGCCACGATTTCGTTATGATAAGTTAATATATTTGACTTGAAGGGTTTTTTTGCCTATTTCTTTAAATTACTTTATTTTTTTTATAGGTTGTATTATGTTTATTTTTGAGTTTTTATAATCATTATTTTAAGTTAAGTTGATAGATGAATTTAACATCTATTTTATATTTTCAAAATATACGCTTTTCTAAAGCTTAGTCAACTAATCAGTTAATTTATCTCATGTTTTTAATATAATAGGGTTAATTAAGAAATAAAGAAAATATATTACTGTAATAATTTGACCTGTTGTAATAAAAGGCTCTTCAGCCGGTCGTGCGCCAATTCATGTCAATAAGATAACTAGAGTTAAAAATGATCAGAATAGTATTTGGTTTATAGGATAAAATTTGTTTCTTTGAAATTTATTTTTTGAAGATAAGGGGATAAATATTAATATTAAAATAGACAAAATTATAGCTATAACCCCCCCTAACTTATTGGGAATAGACCGTAGAATAGCATAAGCAAATAAAAAATACCATTCTGGTTGAATATGAATCGGGGTTACAAGGGGGTTGGCCGGGATAAAATTTTCTGGGTCTCCTAATAATCGTGGTTCTAATAGATTTAATATTAAAAATAAGTATAGTGCAATAATTATTCCTATAATATCTTTAATAGAGAAATAAGGGTGAAACGGTATTTTGTCATAATTTCTATTAATTCCTGTTGGATTATTGGATCCAGTTTGATGTAAGAATAATAAATGAATTATTGTGAATGCTGCTAAGATGAAAGGTAATAAAAAATGTAAAGTAAAAAATCGTGTAAGTGTGGCATTATCAATTGAAAACCCTCCCCATAGTCATTTTACAATTTCATTTCCTAGATATGGAATAGCAGATATTAAATTAGTAATTACTGTGGCTCCTCAAAAAGACATTTGTCCTCATGGTAGAACATACCCTAGGAAGGCTGTTGCTATAATGATAAATAATATAACAACACCAGTTGTTCAGGTTAAGAACAATTTATATGATCCATAATATATTCCTCGTCCGATATGAAGATATAAACAAATAAAAAATATTGATGCCCCATTAGCGTGCATATTTCGTAATAATCATCCACTGTTAACATCTCGGCAAATATGAATAACTCTATTAAATGCTAAATTAATATCGTCAGTATAATGTATTGCTAAAAATAATCCTGTAAGAATTTGAATAATTAAACATATTCCTAGAAGTGATCCGAAGTTTCATCAAATAGAAATTGAGGATGGGGAAGGTAAATCAAAAAGTGATGAATTTATAATTTTAATTAGAGGGTGACTTTTACGTATCGGTCTTTTCATAATTTTTTTTTCGTATAGGCCCTTCAAATATATTGGTGATAAAAATTACATAAATTATTGTAATAAGAAGATATGTGGCTAGCAAAATTGTAATAATTGAGGTCTTTCTATTAAATAATTTTATTATAGATATATTGTTTTGATTTTCAATAAAATGTATATTTGAGGGAGTTATGGTTTCTATTTCAAAGTTAATTAATAAATTTCTTATAATGAATATAGCTATTATTAATAATAAAATTTTTATAGAGAATTTTATAATTTCATTTGAGGCGATTCTTGCTATATATATAAATAAAACTAATATTCCTCCTAACATTACTAAAACTAAAATATAAGAATATCATCTGTATTTAATTATTATATTTATTATAATGGCAGTTAATATTGTTAGTATAATAATACTAAATCCTATTCTTAGGGGGTGTTTTATTATAATTATCGATGTTGATATGGTTATAATAATTGTAATAATTATTTTCATTTTCAGCAAGTATTTTAATTAAAATATTAATTTTGGGGATTAAAGATGAGATTTATTTTTCTTTGCTGAAGTTTTAAAGTTATTTACTATCTATGATTTACAAGATCATTATTTTTTTTTAAACTATTAAAACTTATTTTATTAAATTCATTTTTTATATGGTATATATTTTTTATAGGTTTAATTGTTTTTTGTTCTCTACGAAAATATTTACTATTAACTTTATTAAGTTTAGAATATTTAGTAGTAGTGGTGTTTTTGGGATTTTTTATTTTTTTAATAAATTATTCGGGGGAATATTATTTTATTATTATTTTTTTAACCTTTTCTGTATGTGAGGGGGTTTTAGGTCTTTCTATTTTAGTTTCTATAATTCGTTGTCATGGTAATGACAATTTAATAAATATGTCCGGTTTGTTATGATAAAATTCTTTTTTTTTTCTCTATTTTTAATCCCCTTGTGTTTTTTAGAAAGTTGAATAATTTTATTAAGAAGAATGCTGTCTTTTATAATTTTATTAATAAATACGGGTTTATTTATACAATTTTTTTCTTCTATAAGTTATGGTTTTATATCAGATGTTCTTTCCTTTTCTTTAATTTATTTAAGAATTTGAATTTCTATATTAATAATCTTAGCTAGCTATAATATTTTAGGTAGAAAGACTCAGTTTTCCTTTTGTTTTTTAATTATCATTTTAATAATATTTTTAATATTAACATTTTCTACTTCTAATATTTTTATATTTTATATTTTTTTTGAATCTAGATTGATTCCTACTTTATTGTTAATTTTTGGTTGGGGGTACCAACCTGAACGCCTCTCTTCAGGGTTTTACCTTTTGTTTTATACCTTATTTGGTTCTCTACCACTTTTATTGGGTATTTTCTATATTTATAATTCTTGTAATACTATGTTTTTTAACCTAATTTTATTAGATTATAATTTTTATCTTTATCTATCTATGATTATAGCCTTTTTAATTAAAATGCCAATAATTTTTTTTCATTTTTGATTACCAAAAGCTCATGTAGAAGCTCCTATTTCAGGTTCTATAATTTTAGCGGGGGTTCTTTTAAAATTAGGGGGTTATGGCCTAATACGAGTTTTAGGGTTTTTTAGGGGTGATTTTTTGTTAAATAATATATTTTTTATTAGATTAAGTTTATTTGGTATAGTTATAATTGGTTTTGTTTGCATGTTTCAGGTTGATATAAAGTCTTTAATTGCTTATTCTTCTGTAAGACATATATCTTTAGTAATTTGTGGTATTTTTACTATAAATTATCTAGGTATATTAGGTTCTTTAATTTTAATAATTGGTCATGGTTTATGTTCTTCTGGTTTATTTTGTTTGGCTAATATTATTTATGAACGTTCTAATAGCCGCAGATTTTATTTTAATAAGGGCATAATTACTTTAATACCTTCATTATCTTTCTTTTGATTTATATTTTGCTCTAATAATATGGCTAGACCCCCCTCTTTAAATTTGTTAGGGGAAATTGCTATTATTAACAGTTTAATAAGATGATCTACTTATAGATTTATTTTTTTATTCATTGGCTCTTTTTTAAGATGTTGTTATAGAATTTATTTATATTCAAATACTCAACATGGTTATCTTTATAGAGGATTAAAAAATTTTATTTCGGTTAATGTTCGGGAATTTATACTATTATTCTTTCATTGATTTCCATTAAATCTTTTAATTTTAAAAATCGATATTTTTATGGTTTGATTATGTTTGAATAGTTTAATAAGAATAATAATTTGTGGTGTTATAGGTATAATATTTATTTCAGACCTTGAAAAATGTTTCATTATATATATTAAGATCCTTTTTTTTATTCGTAATTGGTTCTTTAATAATTTTGTTGGGACTAAATTTTCTTTATTATGATATAGTTTATATATTGGATTGGGAATTTATTACCTTAAATAGTATACTTATAACCTTAACTTTAATTTTTGATTGAATATCAATATTTTTTTGTGGTTGTGTCTTTTTTATTTCATCAATAGTTGTTTTGTATAGCCATAGATATATGTTTGATGATGAAAATAAAGTACGTTTTTTATATTTAGTTTTAATATTTATTTTTTCTATATTTATAATAATTATAAGACCTAATTTAATTAGAATTTTATTAGGTTGGGATGGTTTAGGTTTAGTCTCATACTGTTTAGTAATTTATTTTCAGAATTTTAAGTCCTTTAGAGCTGGAATACTAACTATTTTAACTAATCGGATTGGTGATGTGGCTATTTTGTTGTCTATTGCTTGAATAATAAATTTTGGTAGTTGACATTTTTTTTATTACTTAAATATCTTTGAAAATTGGTTGGGGTATTTAACATTTTTGTTAGTTTTGGCTGGTTTTACTAAGAGAGCCCAAATTCCATTTTCTTCTTGATTACCAGCGGCAATGGCTGCTCCAACACCTGTTTCTGCTTTAGTACATTCTTCTACTTTGGTTACAGCCGGGGTTTATTTATTAATTCGTTTTAGAGATTTATTATATATATTTAATTGTAGTTATTTCTTGGTTTTATCAATAATAACTATATTTATATCTGGGTTGGGGGCTAACTTTGAATTTGATTTAAAGAAAATTATTGCTTTATCTACTTTAAGTCAATTGGGCTTAATAATAACAATTTTATTTCTAGGTTATCCTTATTTGTCTTATTTTCATTTATTGACTCATGCTTTTTTTAAGGCTCTTTTATTTCTTTGTGCTGGTTTAATTATTCATGTAATAAATAATACTCAGGATATCCGTTTTATGGGGGGCTTGACTAATCAACTCCCCTTTACTATTACCTGTTTTAGAATTTCAAATTTATCTTTATGTGGTTTTCCTTATTTAGCGGGATTTTATTCTAAGGATTTAATTTTAGAAGTAATAACTTTTAATGGTTCTAATATGTTTATTTATTTTATTATATACATTTCTGTAGGTTTAACAGTTTCATATAGTATTCGCTTAATTTATTATACTATAATTATAAATACTAATTCTTATGCTAATCAAAGATTTAGAGAAGATAAATTTATAAATTTATCAATACTCTTTTTAGTAATTATATCCATCGTTAGAGGGAGAATTTTAAGATGATTAATTTTTTCTACACCTATTTTTTTAGTAATTCCATTTTTTATAAAAATTTTTACATTAGTTATAATTTTGTCTGGTATATTTTTAGGTTATGAGCTGTCTATTTTTTATTATAATATTGATTCTTATTATATAGTTACACATAAATTATCTTCTTTTTTAGGAAGAATATGGTTTATGCCTCCTTTTAGAACTTACTTTTTAAGAGGTAAGTTTTTAAATTATTCATTTTTAATAACTAAAAACTTGGAAGTCGGTTGGGGGGAATTTATTTTTTCAAAAATATCTTTTACTTATATAGTTATTTTAAGTAAGTTTACACAGTTTTATTATTATAATAATTTAAAGATTTTTATAATTTCTTTTTTCTTATTTATTTTTATATTTATACTTTATTAGTTTAAATAGCTTAAAATTAAAGCATAATATTGAAGATATTAGGATAAGTTTATACTTTTTAAACATTAATTTTAATAATTTTATTTTATTAATAATTTTATTTATTAGGATTAATTTTCTCAAAATTAACTTTTTTACCCTCCAGGTAATTTTGAGAAAATTAGTTGATTTTATTATAATAATTTAAAGATTTTTATAATTTCTTTTTTCTTATTTATTTTTATATTTATACTTTATTAGTTTAAATAGCTTAAAATTAAAGCATAATATTGAAGATATTAGGATAAGTTTATACTTTTTAAATATTTAAAGAAAAATACTTTTCATCTTTTTATTGAAAATAAAATGTTTTTTTAAACTATTTAAATTAAGAGAAAAACGGACTTTAACCGCTTTAAAAGATAGTTAGCGGCTTCTTTTAGCGACAGCTTTCTCTTTTAACTAGATTTTAACTCAATAATTTCATTAACAGTGAAATACCTCTATTTTGGTTTTAGTTAAAAGTATGGAGTTATTACTCTATTTTTAGGTCGAAACTAAATGTAATTTTTACTTCTTTACTTTGAGGAAAATTCATATTAGAATAATTTTTAATTGCAAATTAAATGTTATAATTAACTATTACCCCAACTTCTTCATTCAAGAATTCCGTTGTTTCATTCGTGGTATAAACCAATAATTAAAATAATAATAAATGTTCTTGTTGATATAAATCATGACGTTATTCTTCTTATTTGTGCAATTTTAATTGTTGGTAAAATGATAATGATTTCTACATCGAAGATGAGAAAGATAATGGCGATTATAAAAAATTGTATTGAGAATGGTATTCGAGCTGATCTTTTTGGATCAAACCCACATTCGAATGGTGTTATTTTTTCTCGATTATTTTTTCTTTTCTTTGAGATAATTGCGCATAATATTATAATTATTATTCTAATTATTATTCTTAACATGATAGTTAATATAGTTAATAAGATTATTTTTTCTCTAATGAGACCTTTTGATTGGAAGTCAAAAATACTTTATATACTAAAAAAATAACTACCTCATCAATAAATAGAAATATATAGAAATAATCAAACTACGTCGACAAAGTGTCAGTATCATGCAGCTGCCTCGAATCCAAAGTGGTGCTGATTGGAAAAATGAAATTTTATAGTTCGTACAAGACATACTATTAAAAATGTAGTGCCAATAATTACGTGGATTCCATGGAATCCTGTTGCTATAAAAAAGCACGATCCGTATACTGAGTCACTAATTGTGAATGGGGACTCTAAATATTCATATGCTTGCAGGATAGAAAAATAAATCCCCAACGTAACTGTTAAGAATAAACCCCTAACTGTTTGTCTATGATTTTTATTTATAATACTGTGGTGGGCTCATGTAATAGTGATACCTGAGGATAATAAGATTGTTGTATTTAGTAGGGGGGTATCTATAGGATTAAATGTTTGAATTCCTTTGGGAGGCCAGGTTATACCAATTTCGATTGTAGGTGCTAAACTTCTGTGGAAAAAAGCTCAAAAAAAAGATACAAAAAAGAAGATTTCTGAAACAATAAATAAGATTATTCCTCATTTTAAACCATTTGTTACTATAATAGTGTGTTTACCTTGGTATGTCCCCTCTCGGATAATATCCCGTCATCATTGGATTATAGTTAATATAAGAATAACAATTCCGATTATTATTAAAGTGGGATTTTTTATATGGAATCATATAACTATACCTGAAGTTAATGTTATGGCTCCGATTGAGCCTGTTAGTGGTCAAGGACTGGGGTCAACTAAGTGGAAGGGGTGATTTTGTTTTTTCATAATTTACTTCACTTGAATATAGGGTAGTAAGAATAGAAAATACATAGGCCTGAATAATAGCTACAGCTGTTTCAAATAATATTAGAGAGATTTGAACAGTTATCAATATTATAATTACAATAGTTCTAGCATTTGTTGTGTTATTTCCTAGTAATCTTATTAATAAATGTCCAGCAATTATATTTGCTGTTAGTCGGACAGCTAGTGATCCTGGTCGAATAATATTTCTAATTGTTTCAATACATACTATAAAAGGTATCAAAATTCCGGGTGTGCCCGCTGGAATTAAGTGTCTAAATATATGTTGGGTTTTTTTAATTCATCCAAATAATATAATTGATAATCATAAAGGTAAAGATATAGCTAGAGAGCAAACAAGGTGTCTAGTTCTAGTAAAAATATATGGGAGTAATCCTAATATATTGTTAACTAGGATAAATATAAAAATTGATGTTATTATTAGCGTTAATCCATTACTTTTATTTAATAAAGTTTTAAATTCTAGGTGAAGAGTAGTATAAATAATTTGAATTATTTTTGTGTAACGAGATTTTATTATTCAATATGAATATGGAAATATAATGAAGATAATTATTGTTCTTAATCAATTTATGGAATAATTTATTGAAGTTGATGGGTCAAATGTTGAGAATAAATTTGTTATCATTTTCAATTAATAAATTTTATGCTTTTTTTTTGTTTTAATCTTTTGGTAATATAATTTTTATTAAAATATATTAAGGCGTTAATTATAATAATGCAGATAGTAAATATAATTATTAATGAAAATCAAGATAAAGGTGCTATTTGAGGTATAGAAAAATATCTAATATGGATTTTTTAAACTTGACAAGTTTATGTTTTTATAAACTAATTTTTCCATTAAGAGTATTCGTAATTTACTATGTTTTGGTTTAAGAGACCATCGCTTAACTTTCAGCCACTTAATGAGTTATTTTTTAGTCATTCGATGAATTGTTTAGTTGTTACAGCTTCAATTGTAATAGGTATAAATCTGTGATTTGCTCCACAAATTTCAGAGCATTGTCCGTATATAATTCCTGGCCGGTTGATAAAAATTGATCCTTGATTTAAACGTCCGGGGATTGCATCAATTTTGATTCCTAGACATGGGATAGTTCATGAGTGTAAAACATCGGTTGCAGTCACAAGAATACGAATTTGATTATTTATAGGTAGGACAATTCGATTATCTGTTTCAAGTAGACGAAATTCATTTTCTATAATTTCATTTGAGGGTTTTATATAAGACTCAAATTCTGTAGTTTTGAAGTCTGAATATTCATAACTTCAATATCATTGGTGACCAATTGCTTTAATAGTTACTGTAGGGTTTTTAATTTCGTCTATTATATATAAAATTCGAAGTGAAGGTAGAGCAATTAATAATAGGATTATTGCAGGAATTACTGTTCAAATAATTTCAATTATTTGATTTTCTAGGATAAATCGATTAATATTTTTGTTAAATAATATCTTTATTATCATTCAGGCAATTGCTATAGTAATAATAATTAAAATAATTATGGTGTTATCATGGAAGAATACTAATTGTTCTATTAGGGGTGAGTTTGGATCTTGAAAATTAATTTGAGATCAAGTAGCTATTTCTAATAAAAGAAAATTCTTTATAAATGAATCTTAAGCTCATTGCATATGTTCTGCCATATTAGAAATTAAAGGCAATAGGTATTTCGTTATAAGAATGTTCGGCTGGTGGGTAATTTTGTAATCATTCAATGCTTGAATTTAAATTAAAAATGAATAAAACCTTTCGTTTTGAGATTATTCTTTCTCATAGAATAAAGATAAATATTATTGTTCCTATAATTGATATTGTTGATCCAATTGAAGAAACAATATTTCATGATATATATATATCAGGGTAATCAGAGTATCGTCGAGGTATACCTCTTATTCCTAGAAAATGTTGGGGGAAAAATGTTATATTAACACCAATAAATATTGTAATAAATTGTGTTTTTAATCATTTAGGGTTTATGGTTATTCCTGTAAATAGGGGATACCATTGAATGAATCCTGCTATGATGGCAAATACTGCTCCTATGGAAAGCACATAATGGAAGTGGGCAACAACATAATATGTATCATGTAAAATAATGTCAATTGAAGAATTTGCTAGAACAATTCCAGTTAATCCCCCAATTGTAAATAAAAATACGAATCCCAGAGTTCATAAGGTTGAAGGTGAATAATTAATTATAGATCCATGAATAGTCGCTAATCAACTAAAAATTTTAATTCCAGTTGGAATGGCAATAATTATTGTAGCCGAAGTAAAATAAGCTCGTGTATCAACATCTATTCCTACAGTAAATATGTGGTGTGCTCATACAATAAATCCAAGTAATCCAATAGCTAATATCGCGTAAATTATTCCTGTTGATCCAAAAGCATTACTTTTTCCTCTTTCTTGTCTAATGATGTGTGAGATAATACCAAACCCGGGTAAAATAAGAATATAAACTTCTGGGTGTCCAAAAAATCAAAACAGGTGTTGGTATAATACCGGATCCCCCCCTCCCGCAGGGTCAAAGAATGATGTATTTAAGTTTCGGTCAGTTAATAATATAGTAATTGCTCCGGCTAGTACGGGCAAAGATAATAATAAAAGTAGGGCTGTAATTCCTACAGATCATACGAATAGGGGAATTTTTTCTCTAGATATACCTTTAGTTCGTATATTAATAATAGTTGAGATAAAGTTTACAGCCCCTAAGATGGATGAAACTCCCGCTAAATGAAGGGAGAAAATTGTTAGATCAACTGAAGCTCCTCTATGTCCTGTATTACTAGATAGGGGAGGGTATACAGTTCATCCTGTTCCGGCTCCCGCATCTACTAGTCTTCTCACTAATAATAGTGTTAAAGAAGGGGGTAATAGTCAAAATCTCATATTATTTATACGTGGGAATGCTATGTCTGGGGCACCAATTATTAGTGGTACCAGTCAGTTTCCAAACCCCCCAATTATAATAGGTATTACTATAAAGAAAATCATAATAAATGCATGAGCTGTAACAATAACATTATAAATTTGATCATTTCCAATGAATGAGCCAGGTTGTCCGAGCTCAATTCGAATAATTCATCTTATTGATATTCCGATTATTCCGGATCATATCCCTAATATGAAATATAAAGTTCCAATATCTTTATGATTAGTAGAGTATATTCATTTGTTCAATTTTACTTCTGTTCCAGAAACTAATTTTTTAATAAAAGATAAAGTGTCCGATATTTTAGGTTGTAAATTGTAAATTTATATAAGAATTGATAATTCCTTTATCAGGTTTTATAGTCAATATATGATATTAGACTGCAATTCTAAAGTAGTAGCTTTACTAAAACCTATAAAATTTAATTTATATTTTTAACTTTGAAGGTTAAGAGTTTATTTAACTTAAGGATTTAAATTATGTTAATAATTGTTGTTACTGGTAATATTATATTAATAATTATAGTTATAACTAAGTTGCTTTTTGTATTTTTGTTATTAATATTTCATTTGTTTAAAATATTATTTGTTATAATTGTTGGCGAGATTATTCGTAAATAATAAAATAATGTAATTATAGATGATATCATTAAGATTAATAATACTATAATTGAATTAGTATTAATTAGTGCCTGAATAACAAGTCATTTAGGTAAGAATCCAATGAATGGGGGTAATCCCCCAAGTCTTAATATTAATATAATTATATTAATTTTTTCTATATTTGTCTTTATATTTATATTTATTTGGTTAATGTAAATAATTGAATTTTTATTTAAAGTAGATGTTAATATTAGGATAATAATTGAATAAAATATTAGGTATTTTATTCATATTTCATTATCATATTTTATACAGATAATTATTCACCCTAGGTGATTTACAGATGAAAATGCTAGTATTTTTTTAATTGATGTTTGGTTAATTCCCCCAATTGCTCCGGTTATTGCTCTAATAATAGAACAAGTTATGATAATAAAGTTATTATTTATGGTATTTCTTAAAATAAAAATTGGGGCAATTTTTTGTCAAGTTATTAATAAAATACAGTTATTCCATCTTATTTTGGCTATAATATTGACGAATCATATATGTATCGGGGCAGCGCCAATTTTTATTAATATACTTATAGTAATAATCGTTATGTATATATTGGAAGATAATTCTTCATTAATTAGAATTATTGGATTTATAATAATTATAAAAATAAAAATGATTGATCTTATTCTTTGAATAAGAAAATAGGTTATTTTTGATTCTGGGGAATAATAATCTTTTCTTTTTTCTATTAATGGAATAAATGATATTATATTAATTTCTAACCCTATTCATGTACTAAATCAGTTTTCTGATCTAATTACTATTAAAGTTGAAAGCACTAAAGTGATCATTATGATTAATTTAGTAGAAATTTTAATTATTAGAAAGAAGAATAATATTCTATTTTCAGGGTATGAACCTAAAAGCTTAAATTTAGCTTACCTTTCTATGTCTAAGTGTATAGATGCACTTTGAGTTTTGATCTCAAGAGGTTAGTTTAATTCTAAAAGACATAATAAGAGTAAAAAATTACATTATCTATTCTATCAAAATAGCCCTTTAGTCAGGCATCTTATT